GCAGCTATTGAGATAGCTGCGCGCAAAATGCCTATACGAACTCAATTTCTTATTTCAGGATAGAGATGTAGGACTAAACAAAAAGGGGTATTGGGGATGAAAAAACAACCGCAGGTTTATTTATTTCTGGACGGACAATATTTCTTTTTTTTCTTTCATACTTTTGCATTGAAATAACAGATTGAAATAAAAATGATATGATTCAACCTCAGACCCTTTTGAATGTAGCGGATAACAGCGGAGCTCGAAAATTGATGTGTATTCGAATCATAGGAGCTGGTAATCACCGATATGCTCATATTGGTGATGTTATTGTTGCTGTAATCAAAGAAGCAGTTCCCAATATGCCTCTAGAAAGATCAGAAGTAATTAGAGCTGTAATTGTACGTACATGTAAAGAACTCAAACGTGAAAACGGTATGATAATACGATATGACGACAATGCTGCAGTTGTCATTGATCAAGAAGGAAATCCAAAAGGAACTCGAGTTTTTGGTGCGATCGCTCGAGAATTGAGACAGTTGAATTTTACTAAAATAGTTTCATTAGCTCCCGAAGTATTATAAATAATAGTAGATGAGACTATGATATAGTAGGGTATCTGAAATAGATCAAATAGATCAAATTAGTAGATTGTGTCTCACGTATATACTTAAAAAAAAAAAAGAAAAAAAAAAGGAAACATGTTGATTATATCAAAATTAGGAGGAACCTATAATTCTAGTTCGTCATGGGTAGGGACACTATTGCTGATCTAATAACTTCTATAAGAAATGCTGACATGGATAAAAAAGGAAGGGTTCGAATAGCATCTACAAATATCACCGAAAACATTGTTAAAATACTTCTACGAGAAGGTTTTATTGAAAACGTTCGGAAACATCAGGAAAGTAACAAATATTTCTTGGTTTCAACTCTGCGACATAGAAAAACAAGAAAAGGAATATATAAAACTAGAACCATTTTAAAGCGTATCAGCCGACCCGGCTTACGAATTTATTCCAACTATCAACGAATTCCTAAGATTTTAGGTGGAATGGGAATTGTAATTCTTTCTACTTCTCGAGGTATAATAACAGATCGAGAAGCTCGACTAGAAAGAATTGGAGGAGAAATTTTGTGTTATATATGGTAATCTTCCACCTCTGGTATCCGAATTTGATCTCTAACTTCCTATTTGTAAAATAGAGAGGAAAAGTGAGTTATATAACTCTTCCTCCATTAGTTGATACTTCAAGGAGGTTACCTGGAATGAAAGAACAAAAATTGATTCATGAGGGTTTAATTACTGAATCACTTCCCAACGGTATGTTCCGGGTCCGTTTAGATAATGAAGATCTAATTCTAGGATATGTTTCAGGGAGAATCCGGCGCAGTTTTATACGGATACTACCGGGAGATAGAGTAAAAATTGAAGTAAGTCGTTATGATTCAACCAGGGGACGTATAATTTATCGACTTCGCAACAAAGATTCGAACGATTAGGTTATTTTTTTAACCATGGGTATACAATTCGAAGTTCAAAAAAAAAATTCAAGAGACTTATTCTCTTCCAAGAAGTGGATTCAGAATTAAAGTAAGGAATAAAAAATATGAAAAAAAGGGCTTCCGTTCGTAAAATTTGTGAAAAATGTCGCCTGATTCGCAGGCGTGGGCGAATTATAGTGATTTGTTCCAATCCGAAACATAAACAGAGACAAGGGTAATCTTTCTAAAAAAGAACTTTACTTTCAAAAATTCTAAAATAAGTACAATATGTAAAAATAAGGTCAAGGATCTGTTTTAACATGAAATGGATATCTCCGTATCTTTTCTTTTTGTATATTTCTGACTCATAAATATGAGATGATAAAATATGACAAAAGCTATACCAAGAATTGGTTCACATAGGAATGGGCGTATTGGTTCACGTAAGAATGGGCGTAGAATACCAAAAGGCGTTATTCATGTTCAAGCGAGTTTCAACAATACCATTATAACTGTTACAGATGTACGAGGTCGGGTAGTTTCTTGGGCCTCCGCTGGTACTTCTGGATTCAAAGGCACAAGAAGAGGAACACCTTATGCTGCTCAAGCCGCAGCGGCAAATGCTATTCATACAGTTGTTGATCAGAGTATGCAACGAGCAGAAGTTATGATAAAGGGTCCTGGTCTCGGAAGAGATGCAGCATTACGAGCCATTCGTAGAAGTGGTATATTATTAAGTTTCGTACGTGATATAACACCTATGCCACATAATGGATGTCGACCTCCTAAAAAAAGACGTGTGTAGAAATAAGAATTAAACCGATTTCAAGAGAAATAAATGATTCAATGATCAAATAATAATACTAGTATAGTATGGTTCGAGAGGAAGTAGCGGGATACACTCGAACACTACAGTGGAAGTGTGTTGAATCAAGAGTAGACAGTAAGCGTCTTTATTATGGTCGTTTCATTCTGTCACCACTTATGAAAGGTCAAGCTGATACCATCGGTATTGCCATGCGAAGGGCTTTAC